TGATCAAATGGAATAAAGCAGCTCGATAAGAACCTATACCTAGAGCTAACATAATATAACCCAATTGAGACATTGTAGAATAAGCTAAACTTTTTTTAATGTCTATTTGAGCAAGAGCCAAAGTAGCTCCTAATAGTACTGTTATTACGCCTATTAAAGAAATGAAATTCATTATGTAAGGTATAATTATGAAAAGAGGAAGAAGCCGAGCTACAAGAAAAATTCCTGCAGCTACCATAGTAGCTGCGTGTATAAGAGCCGAAATGGGAGTGGGTCCTTCCATAGCATCAGGTAACCATATGTGAAGGGGGAATTGTGCGGATTTCGCAACTGCACCGACGAATAAAAAAGAGGCACACAAAGTAACAAATAAAGAATTGACTCCATTATTATGAATCAAGTTATTAACTATTTCGAACAAATCCCGAAATTCGAAACTACCTGTTATCCAATAAAGACCTAAAATTCCTAATAATAAACCAAAATCCCCTATACGGTTGGTTACAAAAGCTTTTTGACAAGCACTTGCTGCAATTGGTCGTGTGAACCAAAAACCTATTAATAAATACGAACACATTCCCACGAGTTCCCAAAAAATATAAATTTGTATCAAATTGGAACTAGTAACTAATCCCAACATGGAAGTATTGGAAAAACTCATATAAGCAAAAAATCTCAAATATCCTTGATCGTGAGACATATAATTGTCACTATAAATAAAAACCATGATTCCAACAGTAGTAATTAATATTGACATAATAGAAGTAAGTGGATCGATCAAGTGTCCGAATTCTAAAGAAAAATCATTATTGATGGTCCAAGACCATAGATATTGATAAATAAAACTTCCATTTATTTGCTGAATAGACAGATTGGCCGAAAATACCATAGCTATACTTAGCATCAAAACACTCGGAAAAGCCCACATACGACGAATATTTTTTGTTGCTGTCGGAATAAGCAGAAGTCCAAATCCTATTGACATAGTAACTGGAAACGGAAGAAAAGGTATTATCCATGCATATTGATATGTATGTTCCATAAAAAACAAATTTTAATTTTTTTTCTTATAATTATTTCCGATTCACCAATTCTTATCTCTTTCGAAAAGAACAATAATAAAAGAAATCAACAAAAAAAGATATGAAAAACCTCAAATATTTTGATTTTAAATTATTCTTACTTTTATTGGAAATATAAAAATTTAAAAAGTTACAATTGGTTAGTCAAATGAAATGACTATGTAAGATTGATTACTTAGTTTTAGTTATTAACTTTATTAACTAAGGAAAGATATATATTAAGATAGAGAATATGCGATTTTGAATCATTCTACGACTATACTACCATTCTATTCTGGCGATTTGTAACCATATCATATAGTATAATAAATAAGTCAAAAGGGTTACACCAAAAGAGTACTTGACTCGAATATGGATCATAGTATGCATTAATAAATCGACTCAAAAAAAAAGTCCTTCTTGTGGGGTAATGGAATGTTTTGTTTAACAGATTAGTTACTAGTTGAAATTTGAACTTAAATAAACATGGCACTCTGAACTTAATCAATTAATAATAATCAAAATTCCTTTTCAAATTTGGCCTTCCTTTTTTCTTATATTTTTTTTTCCTAGTCTATTATATATGTCATATGCACGTATATATTTATATATACAAAATTGATTTGTAAAATGGTATGTAAAAAACGATTATTCACAGAATTAAGTATAGAAAATGACTAAAAAGAATGATCCATTTTAAGAAATACATGTCTTTCACATACAACGATAAAAATGAGTAACTCCTTTTGAATGGCAGTTCCAAAAAAACGTACTTCTATATCAAAAAAACGTATTCGTAGAAATATTTGGAAGAAAAAGGGATATTTAGCTGCAGTAAAAGCTTTTTCTTTAGCTAAATCGATTTCCACCGGAGATTCAAAAAGTTTTTTTGTGCGACAAACAAGTAATAAAATTTTGGAGTAATCTAAATTGTCATGGCTCGAACAACTTCCAATTTTGGAAGATGAATAATTCCCATTAAGTAATGAACTCCTTAATATTAGTTAGAATTAGTTAGAACTAGCTGCTGTGGTATGTAGAATAAGAATTTTTCTGCCTACTGCATTCTAAGTATTCTTTTTTTTTTCATTCCAGTTTTTATTATAGTCTATTTCATTCGTGAGATAGTTTTTTCTTATTAATGAGCTTTTCTTTCACAATAGAAAAATAGAATAAAAAAAATTTTCTATTGTGAAATGAAAAGTACAGTAAATTGCGATAGATATGGAAACTCTTTTGTTTTATTATATGCCTAACTCAAAATCAAAACCGAATTAATGGTTTGATAAATATTATCATAAATTAGTAGAAATTATGTACACAACAAAGAGTATTATATTAACTAATATATTAATAATTAATATTAATGAATATTAATTAATAGTTAATGATAATGATACTAAAGTATCGAAATCATTAGAAAAATCCCTTGGATTTCGTAATGAAATTGTGATACATATAAAATGAAATCCTAGTTATTTCATTTTATATGTATCATTGATAAGATCAAATCCATTTTTTTTTTTTTTACGATTCCTTTTTCATTTCATTTATCTGAGTTTATACCTCTACTGAGAACAAAACTATCGAGTTCCAACTTTTCCGGGAGTACTTAGTATATAGTAGGTAAAAGTAGATTGTTAAAACGGAACCTACGACGATACTAACTAAGGCTTATTGAGGATTCAAATATGAATTTCAAGCAGCCCTTATTCAATTCATCAATTCTAATTCTAATGTTTCCTAAACCATATTGAATCCTTGAATCTCGACGATTCAACATGAATTGACTATTATTATTTCAAGTAAGCCGCCATGGTGAAATCGGTAGACACGCTGCTCTTAGGAAGCAGTGCTAGAGCATCTCGGTTCGAGTCCGAGTGGCGGCATACTATAAAAAAAAAAGAGACACAACGGATCCTATAATGTATTTAATTCCCGATTTCAATTCTGTAATGGAACCCCGTTTATGTTTATGATATTTGCGACTTTAGAACATATATTAACTCATCTCTCTTTTTCGATCATTTCAATTGTGATTATGATTCATTTGATGAACTTATTAGTCGACGAAATAATAGGATTGCGTGATTCGTCGGAAAAGGGGATGATAGCTACTTTTTTATCTATAACAGGATTATTAGTTACTCGTTGGATTTCTTCGAAACATTTTCCCTTAAGTAATTTATACGAGTCATTAATCTTCCTTTCATGGAGTTTTTCCATTATTCATATGATTCCGAAGATGCGGAACCATAAAAATTATTTAAACGCAATAACCGCACCAAGTGCCATTTTTACCCAAGGTTTCGCCACATCAGGTCTTTCAACTGAAATGCACCAATCGGCAATATTAGTACCTGCTCTACAATCTCAGTGGTTAATGATGCACGTAAGTATGATGTTATTGAGCTATGCATCTCTTTTATGCGGATCATTATTATCAGTCGCTTTTCTAGTTATTACATTTCGAAAAAACATCGATATTTTTTGTAAAAGCAATAATTTCTTAATTAAGTCATTTTTCTTTGGCGAGATCGACTACTTGAATGAAAAAAGAAATGTTTTAAAAGACACTTCTTTTCTTTCATTTCGAAATTATTACAAATATCAATTAACTCAGCGTTTGGATTATTGGAGTTATCGTGTCATTAGTTTAGGGTTTACCTTTTTAACCATAGGTATTCTTTCTGGAGCAGTATGGGCTAATGAGACATGGGGGTCTTATTGGAATTGGGACCCCAAGGAAACTTGGGCATTTATTACTTGGACTATATTCGCGATTTATTCACATACTAGAACAAATCAAAGTTTGCAAGGTACGAATTCGGCACTTGTGGCTTCTATAGGATTTCTTATAATTTGGATATGCTATTTTGGAATCAATCTATTAGGAATAGGTCTACATAGTTATGGTTCATTCAGATTACCATCTAATTGAATAAACTCCACGAGGAATACATAAGACCATTGTCCCATATATAACATAACCAAAGTTCGTGCGAGTTTTTGAGAACCGTTTGAATGATTCCTTTATTCAAATGGTTCTCAAAAACTCGAGATACATCTCATTACAATTCTAACTCACTTTTTTTTTTTGCATTGTACAACGAACTATTTTAAAAATGTTAAAATGAAAGAATTATATATAAGACTTTTCTTTCTGTCTCATTAATGAAAACTATCTAACTATCTATGAAAATAATTAGATAAGATAGCTTGTACCTTGTCAACTGATAACGAGAGAACGAAATCAGGATAAATACCAATCCCTATTACAGGTAGAAAGATACAGATCGAAACAAAGAGTTCTCGTGGTCCAGAATCCATAAAATTTGAGTTTGGAACGTTGAATAGTTTGTATCCATAGAACATCTGACGTGACATAGATAATAAATAAATAGGAGTTAATATCATTCCAATTGCCATTACAAATGTAATTAGCATTTTGGGCATTAAAAGATATTTTGGACTGGTAATTATTCCAAAAAAGACTACTGATTCCGCAACAAAACCACTCATTCCCGGCAATGCAAGAGAGGCCATCAAGAAACTACTAAACACGGTAAATATTTTTGGCATTGGGATAGATATCCCCCCCATTTCGTCGAGATAAACAAGACGTATTCTATCACAACTCGTTCCTACCAAGAAAAAAAGTGCAGCACCAATAAATCCATGAGAGAGTATTTGTAAAATGGCTCCATTGAGTCCCATGTCGGTTATAGAACCAATTCCTATAATTGTGAAACCCATGTGAGATACGGAAGAATAGGCTATTCTCTTTTTTAAATTGCGTTGACCAAGAGAGGTTGAAGCTGCATAGATTATTTGCATTGTCCCCACTATCACCAACCAGGGAGAAAATATAGAATGAGCGTGCGGTAATAATTCCATATTGATCCGAATCAATCCATAGGCTCCCATTTTTAATAAGATTCCAGCTAGAAGCATACATGTACTGTAATGTGCTTCTCCATGGGTATCCGGTAACCATGTATGTAGGGGTATAATCGGCGATTTGACAGCATAAGCAATAAGGAAGCCAAAATATAATATTATTTCCAATGTCACAGGATATGATTGATTGGCTAATCTTTCAAAATCCAATGTCGGTTCATTGGAACCATATAAACCCATACCTAGAACTCCTATTAAGAGAAAAATGGAACCCCCCGCAGTGTACAAAATAAACTTTGTAGCCGAGTACAAACGTTTCTTTCCTCCCCACATGGATAAAAGTAAGTAAACGGGAATTAATTCTAACTCCCACATGATGAAAAAAAGTAAAAGGTCTCGAGAAGAAAATGATCCTATTTGACCGCTGTACATTGCTAACATCAGGAAATAGAACAATCGCGGATTTCGAGTAACTGGCCAAGCGGCTAAAGTAGCTAAAGTAGTGATAAATCCTGTCAGTAAAATAGGCCCTATGGAAAGTCCATCGATTCCCAGTCTCCAGTGAAAATCAAAAATATTTATCCATTTCGAATCTTCCTCCAATTGAATTAATGTATCGTCCAATTGGAAATGATAACAAAATACATAGGTTGTTAGAAGGAGTTCGAGTAGGCATATACATATAGTATACCACCTAAATACCTTATTTCCCCTATGAGGAAAAAAGAAAATTGAAGAACCCGCGAATATCGGTAAAACAACAAGTATTGTTAACCAAGGGAAATAACTCGTGATAAAGACAAGATACGGGTTGACCAAAAAACCCGTGCTCAAGAAAATATATTATTCCGAGCACGGGCTTTTGTCGGTAAAAAGGAATCAAATGATTCAAGTGGAGTTTTTTATAATGTATCAATAAGATAGACCCATGCTGCGAGTTGTTTCATGCCATAAATAAACACGGACACTCAAAAAATCTGTTGGACAAGCGGATTCACATCTCTTACAACCTACACAATCCTCGGTTCTTGGCGCGGAAGCAATTTGCTTAGCTTTACATCCATCCCAAGGTATCATTTCCAATACATCTGTGGGGCAGGCTCGTACACATTGAGTACACCCTATACATGTATCATAAATTTTTACTGAATGTGACATTGGATCTATAAATTCCAGTTTTGAACATCAAAAATTTTCGATCTGGTAAAATCAGTAGTAAATGAATCATATATTTATATTGTGGACACCAGACGAATCAATGGTTTATCAAAATCTTAAGAATCAATATTTTTCTAAATCTGTTCATGAGAAAGTACCAAGGTACTTTGATTTTCGTTTCAACAACATGATAATACGAATCATACATGTTAATTCAAATTGTCCAACAAATCGTCAATATTTGAATATTACTTACTATAAATAAAAGAAATTTAGATATATATATATTATTTATATGATATATATGACTAATTATTCAATAAATTCGATTGATTGATACGAATTGATTTTCTATTACGATGGATGGACGAAACAATAGCTAGCCCAATAGCTGCTTCAGCGGCCGCAATGGCTATAATAAAGATGGAGAAAATATCTCCTTTTAATTGTCGACTATCAAATATATCAGAAAATGTTACGAGATTTATATTAACCGAATTTAGTATAAGCTCAAGACACATAAGTGCTCTAACCATGTTTCGACTTGTGATCAGTCCATAGATACCGATAGAGAATAAATAGACACTCAAAAAAAGTACATGTTCGAACATCATTGACTAATTCCTCATCAATCTAGATTCATTTCAACATGAACAACAATTTCACCGATTTGATTGACTAGAATAAAGCAATTACAGAAAAAAGAGGGTATTGGCAGTAGATTTAACTAAAAACCTTAATCCTTTTCATTTTTTTTTTCATTTGATTCAGAATTTCGAATTCTAAGAATTTTGTTAATTCTAAGTATTTATTATTGACGAGCCATAGTAATTGCACCTATCAAAGAAACTAAAAGAATTATAGAAATGAATTCAAACGGAAGATAAAAATCTGTTGATAAATGAATTCCAATTTGTTGAACGTTACTTATAAGGTCCTGTTCGATAATCTGGTTTGATCTTGTAGTCCAAATAATTCCGTACCAGGACGTATCTGGGATAGTAGTAATTAGTGAAAAAAGAATACTTGTACAAACCAGTGAAGTGACCCCATCTCCAACGGTCCAAAGATAGGAATCATTGGAATATTCTGAACCATTCATGAACATAACAGCAAATATGATTAAGACATTTATGGCTCCTACATAAATAAGGAGCTGTGCGGCAGCTACAAAATAAGAGTTCGATAGAATATAGAATAAAGATATACAAACAAGAACCAATCCCAATGAAAAGGAAGAATAAATTGGATTGGTAAGTAATACTACCCCCAGACCTCCTAATATAAGAAATGATCCCAGAAATACTACAAGTATATCATGTATTGGTCCAGGTAAATCCATTATGTATAAAATAAGAGATAAATAAGTCGAAATATTTCATGACCTTACTAAATGGTCCAGGAAAGGGAAAGGGTTTAGCCTATTTTTTTTTTCTCTGAAAGAAAAAAGAAAAGAATAGTTGGAATTTTATATTTAGAAATCATAACGAAAAATATATTCTATTCTTAGTTTAAATCTAAAGAATGATTCTCAACAAACAATCCATAGTTATTATTTGTAGTTTCTGACCAACCAAAATCAAAGAAGCTTAGATCCTCTATATCAAAATAAAATCTTAGTAATTGGTAATCGTTCTTGAATCAAGGGGTTTATCTTTGTCTATTTTGATTTGAGTCGAATTCATAACTGTTTGAATTGTGTAATCTCCAATTACTGACATTGGTAACCGACCCAAAGCAATTTGATTATAATTCAATTCGTGACGATCATAAGTAGAAAGTTCATATTCTTCAGTCATTGATAAACAGTTTGTTGGACAATACTCCACACAGTTACCACAAAATATACAGACCCCAAAATCAATACTGTAATTAAGCAATTGTTTCTTTTTAATATCTCTTTCAAATCTCCAATCAACAACAGGTAGATCTATGGGACATACACGAACACATACTTCACAAGCAATACATTTATCAAATTCAAAGTGGATTCGACCACGGAAACGCTCTGATGTGATCGATTTTTCATAAGGATATTGAATAGTTACAGGTAAACGATTTGTATGGGATAAGGTAATTATGAAACTTTCACCGATGTACCTTGCAGCTCGTATTGTTTGTTGACCATAATTTATAAAACCGGTCACCATAGGGAACATATTGTGGATATCCATGAATAAATTGATGTTTCTTTCTCCTGTTTGAGATGGTTATGAATCTAGAATATCGTTATCCTATTCTGTTATTTATAGCGAAACAAGTTGAGAAGAAGTTGTCAATAATAGATTACCTAGAGAAATAGGTAAAAGAAATTTCCACCCAAGATTTAATAGCTGGTCCATTCTCATCCTAGGTAAAGTCCATCTTGTTGTGATAGAAATGAACAGAAACAAATAAGCTTTAGCTAATGTAATAAAGATACCAATTGTCATTCCAAAGACTCCAGCAATTTTATTTATTCCGAAAAGTTCAGGAATGGATATATACGGAATACATAAATTCCACCCACCTAAGTAAAGCACTGTTGTAAATAATGAAGAAACTAATAAATTTAGGTAAGAAGCAATGTAAAATAAACCATATTTGATACCTGAATATTCTGTTTGATAACCTGCTACTAATTCCTCCTCTGCTTCTGGTAAATCAAAGGGCAATCTCTCACATTCTGCTAGAGAAGAAATAAGAAAAACTATAAACCCTATAGGCTGACGCCACAGATTCCACCCCCAAAAACCATATTTTGACTGTGCCTCAACTATATCAACTGTACTTGAACTGTTAGATAATCATAGTCGATAATAACATCACTGTTGAATCGCTATTCCAAAACCGTACATGAGACCTCAGCTTCATACGGCTCCTCTATGGCCACAAATAAATGTAAGGACTTGTTCGGTATTATCACCATCTTTGGATGATAAATAGAATAAAGATACATCGGAGAGTCCCAAATTAGACCAATGGAATTCCGTCTGCTAGAATAAAAAAAAAACGCTTCCGAATTGATCTCATCCATTATCATTTTTATTTCTCTTTGTTTGTTAATAACTTAATCCTTCAATAAAATACTCGTTATATCAATAAATATAAAGAATTAGGCATTAGTTCAAAATTCATGACATGATAAGAATTCTATATGTATAGATATGGATGTGAAAAGAAATAATAAATAAAAATATTTTATTATTTTCATCCATTTTTCTCATTCTATTATTGCATTCCATTTCTTTTGTTCCTGTTCTTCTTTCTCAGAGGAAGGTACTCTTAAAAAAAAAAAGAAAGGATTAATTCGTTTTTGATAGTCATTTCTTTAATCAGTGAATAGGAGCATACTCTAGATCGGAATCGCGGGGAAGTACTGCTTCATAATTTCTACTAACTTAAAGCCCTCATTATGATTCGTTTTATCCAAAATTTGATGCAAAAATACCTTTTTTGATACCTTACATTATCTCCATTACTAATCTTTTGTGTACCTTGGTGTTTCTAACTGTCCACTGATTTTTGATTGATCCTCGGTATGGTAAGACATAAAAGACAGTAGTGTAAACCCCATACAGTTGATCTTTTGTACCCGCTTCAAGATATGATGACTAATCAAAGAATATCAATCTTGGGGTAAACAGTTTACACTGCTTATGTTTACTTCGACTTTATTCTTGTACATAGGAAATGAGATTTATCTTCTTACTGCGAATTTCGAAGCAGTTTTATTTTACTCAGATGACTATCTGGTTTAACTCATCGAACCTAATAATGAATAAAAAAATGAAAATATTCATTCAATATACTCAACCCCTTTATTTATAGAGAGGAGGGAAAAGAAAAGTTCATGTTCCAACGAATCACACGTAGAGATATTGATAACACACATAGAGTTAATGGTATTTCATAACTAATAGATTGAGCAGCAGCTCGCAGACCACCTGAAAAGGAATATTTATTATTCGATCCATATCCTGACATAAGAAGTCCAATAGGAGCAATACTTGAAATGGCGATCCATAAAGAAACACCTATACTGAGATCGGCTAAAACAAGTCGATACCCAAAAGGAATTACTAAATAACTTAATAGAATTGATATGACCGCTATAGACGGTCCGATACTAAACAAACGAATATCTCCTCTAGATGGGAGGAGGTCCTCTTTAAAAAGTAGTTTGGTCCCATCTGCTAGAGCTTGAAGAATTCCCAATGGACCAGCATATTCAGGCCCAATACGTTGTTGTATTGCTGCAGATATTTCTCTTTCTAACCACACAATTACTAGTACCCCCATTATGACTCCCAATATAAGGGTTAAAATGGGAACAAAGATCCATATGAGTCCATAGACTTCTTTTAAGGATTCCGATCTAGAAAAAGAATTGATAGCTTGTACTTCTGTTGTATCAATTATCATTTCAACGATCAACTTCTCCCATAATAATATCTATACTACCTAGTATCGTCATGATATCAGCCAATTTCATTCTTTTAACTAGTTGAGGAAGAATTTGCAAATTAATGAAACCTGGTGGACGAATTTTCCATCTCCAGGGGAACACACTACTATCTCCTATCAAATAAATTCCTAATTCTCCTTTTGGGGCTTCTACTCTCACATAAAGTTCTTGTTTTGACAATTCAAAATTTGGTGAAAGTTTTTTGGTAATAAATCTATATTCAAAATTATTCCATTTGGAATTCTTTGTTCTATCAAAACGTCGGACTTCTAAATTCTCATATGGTCCCCCAGGAATTCCTTCTAGAGCCTGCTGAATAATTTTTATGGATTCCCTCATTTCGCCGATTCGTACTAAATAACGAGCTAGTGAATCTCCTTCTTTTTGCCATTGGACTTCCCAATCGAATTTATTGTAACACTCATAAGGATCAACTTTACGAAGATCCCATTGGATTCCAGAAGCTCGTAACATTGGTCCTGATAAACCCCAATTTATTGCTTCCTCTCCCCCAATAATGCCCACTCCTTCAACTCGTTCCAAAAAAATGGGATTCCGTGTAATAAGTTTTTGATATTCAACAATTCCTGTTAAAGAATAATCGCAGAAATCCAAACATTTATCTATCCATCCATAAGGTAGATCAGCAGCTACTCCCCCGATACGGAAATAATTATGCATCATTCGCATACCTGTGGCGGCTTCGAATAGATCATATAGCAATTCCCTCTCTCTGAAAATATAGAAAAAGGGAGTCTGTGCACCGATATCCGCCATAAAAGGCCCCAGCCATAACAAATGAGAAGCTATACGACTCAGTTCCAGCATAATTACTCTAATATAACTGGCTCTTTTAGGTACTTGAACACTTTCCAATCGTTCTGGTGCATTTACCGTTATTGCTTCCGTGAACATAGTGGCTAAATAATCCCACCGTGTTACATAAGGCAAATATTGTATAATTGTTCGATTTTCCGCTATTTTTTCCATCCCTCTGTGTAAATAGCCCAATATGGGTTCACAGTCAATAACATCTTCACCATCGAGAGTAACGATCAGTCGAAGAACCCCGTGCATTGATGGGTGGTGAGGACCCATATTAACTATCATGAGATCTTTTCTTGTAGCGGGTACAGTCATATCTTTTTTTCCTTAATTCATTATTCCATTCCATGAATTTCTCCAAAACGAGGTTCATCAAAATAAAAAATCTAATAACTAATAAAAAAAATTTAAACCAATCTTCAAATTAACGAGTTTTTGACTCTCGGATATCCAATTGACCAATTAATTTCTTATAACGTACTCTATTTTTCTTTGACAAATAATTCAGCAGCCGTTGACGTTTTCCCAGAATTATTCGTAGACCTCTTTGCGATAAAAAATCTCTTTTATGTAATTCCAAATGTAAAGTAAGTCTCCGTATCTTATTGGTGAAACTGAAAACTTGAAATTCAACAGACCCACAGTTTTCTTTTTTTTCTTCTTGTGGAATAACTGAGATGAATGAATTTTTGATCATAAAAAACAAATTTTTCTATTTTTTTTTTTTTTTTCCGTAGATTTTACCGATCAGGAAAAATAATAATAATTATACCAGTCATTTTAATCTAGTACACACAAGAATTTGGATTTATTCATATACACTAGTTTATTTATATTTATTATATTATATATATTATTATTTTTTTTTTTTATTTTATCCAAATCAAATTAAAAATTTGATTTGGATAGAAAGAGATGATACATTTATGCATTCACGAAAGATAATTCTTTTTTTGTCCCTAAAAAAAAAAGGGATTCCGTTGATTTCTTCCTAAATCCAATTGAATTGATATTTAATCAAATCGGTATCATGAGATGCATATATCTTTCGACTTTCATCTACCGAATATGTCATGCGATATATAGGAAATGTACTATTAACTAAAATTCTGTTCTGAATTAACTAATTCAGAATCGTGGATACATATGTATCCTTGACATACTGAAATGACTGCCGTTATCAGTATCAAACCAATAACGATTCATACAAGCTAAATCTTCTAATCGATAATTGGGCCAAAGAAACAATTTTAATTTAATTAATTGATTTTCATCTGTATTAAGATGCTTGTCCTCATTCAAAAATTGTCCACAGTTTCTTATGTTGTTTTGATTGCAACATTTTTTATTTCTATCCACAACATTACAACTCTGGGAATTGAAACAAATTAGAATTCTTAATTCTCTACGACGTCTGGGAGATAGAATATTTTCAGGAACAAGGAAATCATAATGATTTTTGTTTCTATTCACAAGCATATTGCTGTGTCGTACAATGGGTCCATCAAAATTCTTTTTATCAACATATCCCCTTTTTATGTATTTTTCATTAGTTTGGTGCTTACTCTTATTAACCAATGAAATACTTATAGTTTGATATATAATAAATTTTCCATCCCTTTTCATAGATAGACGAATTGGTTCGATAATCAATATTCCTTTTTTTATCAATTCTGTAAGAGTTAGATCTTTCTGAATCAACATTACATCCAGATGCATCTCTCCTCTTTGAATTGAGGATATAGTAATTTCCTTTGGATCTATCAGTCTAAGTAGGAGACAATATACCTTGATATTATTGATCATTCTTTGATTCAAGGAGTCATCCCATCTTAATTGAAAAAGAAAATACTTTTTCAGGAATAAATCTAGTTCCGCGTCTTTCTTGCTCTTGGATTGTTTTTTCTTTTTACCCTTTTTAATGTCTGATCCCGGGTAATCTTCTTCAACATCTTTTTTTTTGTTTTGTTTTCGTAGATCTGATATAAGATCTCCTTGGTTCTGTTGTTCGTTTTTTTTTTGGTTGGAATTTTCGAATTCAAGATATTCTTTTTGATTTTTTTTTTTATTAGATAATATAGGAAGATTTTTTTTTTGATTTACGTGAATCTTGTCATTTTGACTAATATTTTCATAGAAATGAAAATTAAAAATAAATAATTTGATTGGTATGATCCAAGGTTTAATCTTATACGTATCAAAAAGTAGCACAAATTCTGGGAAAAACCAAGGTTCTAGCTTTGATATGGTACGATCTTGATTCATACCCATCCAATCAAAAACGTGTTTTTTTTGATTGGATGGGTTGATTTCGTGATGAATTGTAAAAGAAAAAATATCTTTTTTTTCCAATTTTTTATAATTATTAGTTTTGGTTGTAGCATTTTTTTGAATCTTGGTATCGATATGTGTATTGATCCAGGTCTTAATATCGATATTATTTCTAAGACAAAAATGGAGAATTCTACAATCAAAATATTTTCTATCCAGATTTTTATCCGTACCAATGATATATCCTTTTTCTAGATAATCACTAATAGCTAGATTTATTAATCCATAAAACGATTCGGGTTTCAGTGTATTGAAATTATATGGAATTTTGGGATCCTCATTTATTTGTAATGTTGATCCATAAATATCTGAATCTCTACTATCTCCATGATTTATATAATCATATGATAAAAGATCATATTTGTAGTGTTTTTTCCATTTTTCTTTTTGATTCATCAATGACTCCACTGCATAGTAATTTTGTTTCACATAAGAAATTAATTGGTTTTTTTCCTTTTTATATAAATCCAATTTAATTGAGTCTTTATTTTGAATCGTACGACGTTGGTTGATTCTATTTCGCCATTTTTCCGGTACTAACTGAGACCACTTGATATGAGAGAAATTGTATTGATAATGCCCCCTTAACCAATTTTTCCATTTATTCATTGCAGACTTATGAATTTTCTTATGCCTTGATTTGCCATCAAATATTCCTTGGATCGTACAATAATCCTTGATTATATCCCTAAGAAAAGGATAAGTGTCGTGATATTGAAGTACGGATCTCAAGTGATACTTGTTAAGTAATTGGGTTTGTGATAATTTGTAAAATATATATGCTTGAGACAAAGAAGATAAGTCACAATAAATATTTGAATTTTTATTACTAATATTTTCATTAGAAAACGACTTTTTTATAGTCGAAATCAAGTTAATTGTATTTTGATTTGTTTTCTCAATTCCTTTGCGATTTGTTTCATCGTTATAAATAGATTTATTAATAATTTTTGTTGATTCAAACAAAAGTTGTACATTAATTCTGGGAATCTTAATGTTACATAGTAAGATATCTATGTATACTTTTTCAATGAAGGATTTCATAAAATAATGCGATTTACGTATTAATCGGATATTTTTTCTTTTTACAATTTGCCAAACATCCTTCTGTGATTCCGATCTTTTATCATCACAAGTTAGAACTATTCTTTTCTTGTCTTTTGTGATTCCTTCTATTTGAGTCCTAATTGTGATTGTCTTATTAGCAAAATCTTTCATTTTTGTTTCTATGAGTGAATAATTTTCATTTGCCAAATTCGTGGATCGAATTTGAATTGTCGATTCGCGGATGATCTTATTATTCATTTTGGAATCTTTTCTGTTTTCATTCGGTTCATATACTTTTACCCTTCCCCATTTAAATAAAAAAATGGGGTTTACTTTTTCAAGTTCCTTCATGATTAGGTTTATAACTAGAACTATTTTGATGACCCATCTTGTTTTTTCTTTTGAAACTTTTAGAAACCATTTTCTTATTTTTTTGAAAACCTTTAGAACTCGAAAAAATTGCATTTTCACTCTTCTTTTTTTTTTTTCGAGTTCTTTATAAATAGGTTCAAAAAAGGAAGGTCGTTTTCGGGGAGAACCAAAGGGTAGTTCTGCCTCCCTTCCCCAGACTGTTAAAAAACAAAAATTTTCTTTTTTTCCTTTTTTGTGCATTTGATCTCTATGATGAGATCGTACCTTAGATCTTCGCCAAGGTTTCAGACAGAAAGGAAATAGAATCTTTATCTGAATACCGTCTGTTAACCAATTTTGGGGAAATTCTGTTTCTGATAATTGAACACCATTATAGGTGCAAAAAACATGTACTTCTCTATTCCATTCCTTCCAATCCTCATACCACTCGGGGAATTGGAATAATAACATACGGCCCATATTTTTAGCTATTATCAATGAGGGTAATATAATGTATTTTCTAAGAAAAGATTGGGTTACTAACATTGAACCTCTTATTGCTTGAGAAAATATAAAAGCATCCCAGGCTTCGGATATTGCTATCCGTTCATTTTCTTTTTCTTTCTCTTCGTTTGTTTTTTCCTTTTCTTTTGTCTCTTCCTCCTCAAAATAAGAAATTTTCAATTCTGGGTTTTCCCCTACCCAATTCCTAAAAATGAGATTCATCATATCAGAGATATCAAAAGAATAAAAAAAAAACGTTTTGTCTATTCGATCCAAAAAAAGTGGAGAATGCGCATTTGCTTGAAACATTTCCCAAGTAACTGTTTTACGTCTTTGAGCACGCATAGATCCTTTGATTATACCCCGACGAAAGTCCGATTGTTGTGCGTAACGTATCAAAGCCACTTCTTCTTCTTCATCACTAGTATTATTAGTACTAGTACTAGAATTAGCACTCTGATCCTTATCAGTATAAATTACCACGCGTTTGCCTTTTCTTGAACGAATTTCCGGATCTCCCGTCGATTCTTCTTTATTTTCTTCTTCTTCTTCTTCCAAATCATCGGTCAATTTGTATGACCATCGAGAAACATTTTTACTGATTTCTTCCATTCCAACAGATTTTTTTTTTATTGTTGTTTGATCATTTGGATCAGTTGTAATTACATCGAATACAAATTTCAAAGATTTTTCTTTACTTTCTGAATCAATTCCTTGTTCGCATTCAAAAGATAATTCATCAATTGAGGTTAAGGAATTACCAATGGAATTCAAATTCAATAATGATTCTTCACTAAATAGATTTTTTTTATGTTCAAATTCTTGAGAATCATTAGGAAATAGACCATGAATCTTATTTATCCAAAACATTTCTATGGAATCTTCTGTCGAAGTGATGAAATCATTCATGATTGCACGTGAATAGAATTTTTTTATTGTTCCTCGATATGGTCCGTTCAAAAAAGGATCATACATTTTGGGCAAGTATTCTTGTTCGTTCTCATCATCGCATAATCTGGTCCTTTTTTCTAGCATATCTAGAAAAAGATATTCCTTTTCCTTTTCTAGAATTTTGATTCGACTTATCAATTCATTGTTCAAGTTGTATTTTTTTTTTTCATTGGTATAAACCCAATAGTTATAGAGGTTCTCGTAATATAGTTTTTCTTTCGTGTACAAAGAAATTTTTCGTTCTATCATTTCTGAAAAAGTTGATAAACTGGGTGGATATGTAAAAGATATTATTGGTTTTCCATCACTCGGACATGTATAAAAAAAATATTGTGACATTTTATTTCGTACAGCATTTTGGAATCGATCATTTTTTATATATCGCAATGGACGATTCCATCGTTTATAATCGAAAAGAAAAGTAACAAGAGGTTTTTCAAGCCATAAAGAAATTTCATTTTTTTCTTCTTTAAGTTTTGCCAATTCCCAATTATCTTGATACCCATCAAGATAAGAATCTTCGTAAACTGGGCTATCTTTATATGTCTCTTTAAAGTGAAAGTTGAATTCATCCTTTGTTTTTTCCTTTCCATTCACTCGGATCTCTTCCGTTTCATCTATTTTGTCCGGATCCTCCTTTTCTCCCGAACAAAGGGAAGGGTCTTCTTCGGTGGATCCCTCTTGTTCCTGTTTAGTCTTCTTCGTTTCGTAAGTTGTTTCTACATCGCTTTCTTCCTTTCTTTCTCCCCTTTCTTCCGTTTCTGAGGTTTCTTTCAGTTTCTTAGTGAAAATAGGCGACGGCATTCTGCCTAAATAGTAGACACAGGTGATAAATAAGAGAATACTAAAGATTCGAGCCATAGAATTTCTCAATTCTGACACAAGGTACTTATTAGATCGAATCGAATGATTTTGCCGTATCCAG